TTCGTGTTCAAGACGGAGAATGTGGCGCCGAGTGACTTACTGACCCAGAATAAACTCACGCCAAAACAGGGACGATGGCAAGCAAGACAAACTTGCCAAGTTTGATTGATATGGTGCTAGAGTATAAGCTTGGACGGACCAACCAGGTCGCGGATGCCTTAAGTAGGAAGGCAGAGCTGGCGGCATTTAAGTGTGAGGAAGTGGCAGCCACCAGCAGGGTCACGAGTACCCTACCGCATCGTATTCGAGATGGGCTTGAAAAAGGACCCGTGAGAAGCCTTTTGCACCAAGCTAAGGAATGCAAAACTCGGCTTGGATCAAGGATGGGCTCTTGCTCACAAAAGGGAATCCACTTTTTTTCTTCCAAAACCTTTCTTTTTTCGGTATGCCGCTCCGCCAGCAAGGAGAATTTTTCTATTGTGATTTTTTTTGGGCCTTTGATTGCGTATTCAATATAGATCCATGTCTTTCTTGTTCCACTAGCTAGGAAAAAATTATCACATGTCCGTTTCGTTATTACAACCTTATTTTTTGATGTCAAAGACCAGAAGCTACGCGCAAATTCTCATTGGATCTCGGTTGTTCTTAACAGCGATGGCTATTCATTTAAGTCTTCGGGTAGCACCACTAGATCTTCAACAAGGTGGAAATTCTCGTATTCCGTATGTACATGTTCCTGCGGCTCGGATGAGTATTCTTGTTTATATCGCTACGGCTATAAACACTTTCTTGTTCCTATTAACAAAACATCCCCTTTTTCTTCGCTCTTCCGGAACCGGTACAGAAATGGGTGCTTTTTCTACGTTGTTTACCTTAGTTACTGGGGGGTTTCGGGGAAGACCTATGTGGGGCACCTTTTGGGTGTGGGATGCTCGTTTAACCTCTGTATTCATCTCGTTCCTTATTTACCTGGGTGCACTGCGTTTTCAAAAGCTTCCTGTCGAACCGGCTCCTATTTCAATCCGTGCTGGACCGATCGATATACCAATAATAAAGTCTTCAGTCAACTGGTGGAATACATCGCATCAACCTGGGAGCATTAGCCGATCTGGTACATCAATACATGTTCCTATGCCCATTCCAATCTTGTCTAACTTTGCTAACTCCCCCTTCTCAACCCGTATCTTGTTTGTTCTGGAAACACGTCTTCCTATTCCATCTTTTCTCGAATCTCCTTTAACGGAACAAATAGAAGCTCAAGAAGGAATACCAAAACCTAGTTCACTCGCGGAGTCTCTTTCCATCCATGGCGGAATGGTTAAAGCGCCCAACCTATACAAGAGGAAAATTCGTAGGTTCGATTCCTGCTGGATGCATGCTAATGGGACCCTCTAATAAGTCTATTGGAATTGGCTCTGCATCAACCGAATCAAGAGAGCCGACTGAATCAATGGCTAGACCGGGTACAGCTTAATCAACGGGCTCCCTTGCTTAAACAACGGAAAGGGCTAGGTCTCGATCTCGCTCGAATAAGCATAATCTCGATCACGATCATCAGATTCTGGAACTGCTTCAACGACTAGCTATGATGCTACTGATACTACTGGTGATCTTTCTTACCTTCCATCATTTTTTTTTCCACTGAAAGTAGCATTTCAATAACAGCTATTTTTTCAATCTACAGGAGGGATGGGATGATACGCTTCCGATCGATCTGTCTTCCCCATGTCGGTACCGCTTCGTAAGCCCTAACAATTCCTCCCCTCCCCTATTTTTTGTGTTGTTTGTGAGGTTGGATCGAATGAGGTTGTCGATGAGGATTCACCCACCCCTTTCTCATCAGTTTGTTTGTATCAAGAACGGTTTGACCTACTCTCTACGCAAGTTGAAGACCTTCAGCAAAGCTTGTACAGATGTGTATGGCAGGTCTTCGCATGGAACTGCGAACGAACCTGATCGCTGGCGGCCCCACTACGAAATATGAGTTGTAGAGCCGCTGCTCTAGAAAGAATCAAAAAAGTCTTAATGGAACGAGACACCTTGCACGGCAGCGATGATCTTTTCTTCCTTATGATCTTAGTGAAAAGTAAAGGTCCAATGTAATATCTCGACCGACCCTAAAGAAAAGTCAATAAAGACTTAAAAACCACCCCGGTTGATTCTAACCAGCTTTCTCATCCGTGGGTAGTAGACGGGTTCAATACCTCCGGCACTCCTTTCTGAAAAGGAACTATGGACAGAGACTATCAAAGGGAATACCAGGTTGGCTACTCCCCCCTCAGATTGGATTCATGACTTATATGACTCCACCCCTTGTTCCAAGAACGACTTATCTAGGGTAGGGTCGGGCTAACAATATGATATGGGTATCGGCAGCCTCTGCTGCATCACCTTCCAATGCAACCAGCGGCTCCATCGTGGGAGCAAGGGCTGTATCATCTTTTCTCGTCCCTCGATATCTGACCCGTCAACCTTCCCATCTCCTCTTACTTACGCATCTTCAATCAAATCATGATCCCATCTCGATCACTTTCGCACCTACTTAGGTTGAATTCCGTACCGTCAGGGATTGGAAACTCTCTCAAATTGACTGAGCGTCGGACGGACGGGGCCGACTGCTTTTTTTATGAAAAAGAAGGCCGACCGAAGATTGACTTGAAAAGAGGATGGAACCCTTATTTCGGTTATCCGACCCCTGATTCGATCGGGAGCATAGCCATCGAAGACCAAAGCAGCGGTGATGAAGACTCCGGAGGAGATTGACCGGAACTAGAGTCTCACGAGGGATTTAGCGTCATTCCTGAGCCCTAAGAAAGGCTTTAGGCTAACCTGAATCAAACTGAACTAGTAACTGAACCGGGCCATCCTTTGACTTTCTAAAACTCGGTGTCCTACGTATCGCATTAGCGAATCAAGTTTTTACGTAGTTCTTATGAATTCAATCCCCTCGTCTCCAAGACCGAATCAGGAGTTCCGGATAGCCCCTACCCTATGGTGATTCGTCTATCGTCCATGGTCAGCTCTTGCTTCCACTCTCGTCGATGGGAAGCTCTCGTCTGGCGACTCAACCTCTTTCATTGACATTACCTTTGCTTTCTTTACCTACTCGTCCTCAACAATTTCATTGCCTTCTCTTTCCTATCTTTTATTCGTGACCTTATCGGACTCTGAACTTTCAGGGTAGATAGAGCCAATCAACACTTCTATGTAGCGAAAGAATCAGTCTCGAATCGAAGCGTTAAGGTAGAAAGGCTAAGGTAAGGTTGCAATGTCCTAACCGTCCAAAGCCCATACCAAAAGAATGAAGTGGCTGTGATTGAAGAGAATCCAAAATCACCTACTCGATTGAAGACCAGAAGCTGGAATGAGATACGTGTATTCCTAAACATGGATAGCCCCTTTCAGGGCTTGGTCTCAACTTCTCGGTAAGAAACTCAAGACACATCAAAAGCTCTTCGCTTAGCTACACCTTAAGGAGCTGGTAAGATTCTCTTTCTTACTAGCCAACAACAGATGCCACTTCTCCCCCTTGTCCTGTAGAGATCTCCCCTTCCCTCTTTATTGAAAGAACACCCCCAGGAATGTTGTAAGATATTTAGCTGCTATAGCGTATAGCTGTAATACAGGAAATCGATCTCTTTCTTTCGCAACCAGGAATACCTATTTATGTAGCTCCCGGGACTAAAGTCAATCAATGGAGCTGCTACTGCTGTAAGAAATCCCTCAATGGAGCTTACGGGAATTAATCCATCTATTCCGATGCCGCTGCACTTAAATGCCCTTGTTTATTTCAAGAAAACAACCCCGGAAAGAGCAGTAAAGAAAGATATGACGCTTCTTTCTCGATCAGCGGCCCGCGCCCTAAGGCAAAGCCCTTTGAGAACACCTACTGGTCTATGTGGATGATTTGATCATCACCGGAGATGATGACGGTGAGATCCAAAGGACAAGAGAGAACTTGTCTGTGCGGTTTCAAATGAAAGAACTTGGAGAACTGAAGCACTTTCTTGGCCTAGAGGTTGAAAGATGCAAGGAAGGTCTATTCCTCTGCCAGCAGAAGTATGCTAGAGATCTACTAAAGAGATGCGGGATGCTCGAATGTAAGCCAATTTCTACTCCGATGGAGGCTAATGCCAGGGTGTATTCAGAAGAAGGAAAACACTAGGAGGATGCTACTATGTATCGACAGCTAGTAGGTAGTCTGATCTACCTTACACTCACACGGCCTGATATCACATTTGCAGTTGGTATAGTTAGCCGGTTTATGCAAAAGCCAAAGAAGCCTCACCTGGAAGCGGTACGCCGAATACTACGGTATGTGAAGGGTACAATTGACTTCGGTCTCTTGTACAACAAAGGTGAAGCATGTAAGGTGGTTGGTTACTGCGATGCTGACCATGCTGGTGATCATGACACACGACGATCAACTACCGGATATGTGTTCAGTACGATTGGAGGAAATAGTAAGGAGAGTATTAAGCCTCTTTGACTGCAAGTCTTTCGTGTTAGCCAAGGAAGAGCATAAAGAGAGTGGCTACCATTTCCATATTGGAATATTGAACACTTCCGCTCATAGGAAGACGCTAATAGGTCTAATTGTTGTCGCATGATAGATGCAGATAGGGCATAATCCAACAAGAAAAGATTTTATAGATTAGTACTGACTCTCATACAGGGGCGCGTTAGCCCCTATCTATAGTATAGGTTGGGGGTTATTTATATAGATCGACCATAGGGAATCTTTCTTATCGACTGAGGTACCTGGTTCTCCCAAGCTCCCTTTCAATAGCAGCAGATCTCATTGAACTTTATACAGTTGATCCAGCAGAAGCAGGGGTGGTAGTACCTCGCCCCGGATCCCTTCCTGAAATTCATAGCCTTAGACCCCGTTTTCTCAGCAGCATCAGTAGCAGGGGTATAGGCGGAACCCATTTCAATTGATCCATATACGGAGCCAGAGCCAGTAGTTTCACCCGCGGCATAAGTACCCATTAATGAAAAGAAAAGCGGAGGCCCGCCACCCTGGGAATTAGGTAATTGATGTCGCTCCTAACTGTGTTGAATGTAGAGGAGTGAGTACTTTAAAAAGCTTTCTCAACGCGCCTTAGATGCGCGCGTATATCGCCCTTCGTCGATCCTTTTTGAATAGAAAGAAATAGGCTGGCTGTGTGAAAGATGCGCAGGGGGATCGGGTCTTTTCACGTCTCACCGTAGTGCCCGGTACAATGCATTGAAAAGGTTCAGTTAGATAGTCATACTCGGGTACAGGCTTAGATAAAAGATCGAGAGGTAGATAGGAATACGTTTTGATCGATCAAGACCCGCAGTTCCTCGGTTAGCTAGTAAGATAAACAAGGAATGCCTACAAGGTGGAGCATAAGAAGCAGGGGAGGGCCATCAAGTATCGCGTACACTTGGTGAATCTTAACTTCCAGACGTTCTCACAGCTCATCCAAGCAGAGCATCTTGAAGGAGAACTATTGCAGAATAATATGATGGAGGTAGGCGGGTATGCCTTAAGAAGACAGCTTCTCAGCGTCAGGATAAGCGGAATAGTAGAGACAGCAGAAGGGGCTAGGAAGAATATGTAGAGTATCGGCACTGCGGAACCCCAATCTCTTTCTGGTTTAGTGAGATAATGATATAGGCAAGAGCATGTAGGGCAATGACCTCTTTCTTTCCTCACAACCAAAGCTACTTATTACGATATAAGAAGACAGCATATAACCAATTGGGGAATGGTATAACTAATGTAGTGGTTGGTAGTGGTGAAGGCGCTGTCAGCGGCTTCGATCCGAAGGCGTAACTCTTCGTTTGTTCCCTCGGAACGGAATTTTTATTTAGATGTTGTCTCCCTCACTCTTCTCTTCCGCCTTCACTGAGACAAAAGAGTGAAGTCAAGGCTCCTTCCGTAGACTAAAGAATAGGTACTTACGAGAATGAGTAGTTGCGAGCTTTAATTCAAGCCGACTCTTGCCAATTACACATTTTTTTTTACTAGGATCAGTTTCCAACCCTCTTTTCGTCAACTGAGGTATCTCATTTTGCGTGGACTTCAGTATCAGTTGTTGTGGAAGCGATCCGCGCTAGCCTATTACGTTTTTCAGCAGCAAGCTACGATCGACTCCTACTTACTTTAAGCTTCTCTCTCTTCCGATGGAATCAGTACCGTAAACAGGTATCTCCTTTGAAGGAGACGAAATGAATAGAATGCGGGAACGACGCAAGATAGATGGAAGAGGCAATGACTCTTCTCGGGAGAAGATAGGGGTAAAAATACGATAGCGTAGCTGCTCCTACTTCTAGTGAGAGTGACCCCGGATAGAGGATCATATATTGGTACGCTTTCGCAATTGCAGGAATAGATCCACTAAAGGAAATTCATGTAAATACTAAAGGCAGAAAGCTGTAAGAAAAACCTCCCTAGGGGCTTACTAGTCCTAGCTCTCAATCAAGGGAAGCAAGAACTCAAACTACTATGCTCCTCTTTGCTCTATCTCCTCAGCTCTGCCCTAGCAGCAAGATATAATACCATGAAATATATCCTCTCGTGCTATAACACTACAGGAGCTATTAGAGTCCTTACTAAAGTCCAAGTGCATTGGAATGAAGGTAGCTTGCTCCTAAACCTAAGAGAGAGATTTTCTCTCCTACATTCGCTTAACTCGATATAATTGGTTCGAATCTATCCTAGCTTGATGTAAACTTCAAGCAAGACAAGAGGAAGATAGAATACATTCTTATCTGTCTTATCTAGTTAGAACCCTAAAACGAATCTCTTTCTTCGCCTAAGCTCTTCCATAGCAGCACTAAAGTCAAGTAGCTACATGCCTAAGGTATTTGATTCACGAACCGACCGTGGCGCCATCGGGATATCAAACAAGAAAGAAGAAATCCCCAATCAAATAACCCGAGGGCGTTTAGGCTTTCATACTTGCCCCGAGAAAGCAGACAAGCTGGAGGACAAAGACGGTCTGGAGATTCACTTACAAGTCAGGCTTGTGCTGCGACATCCGCAAAGGGGTCAAGGCATGCACCTCTGAGAGCACTCAATATGAAAGATAGATAGAAAGCGCTTGATTAAGGACTAGACTCGCCCCTATACTGATTAAGGCTGAGCTACCGAAGTAGGGAATTGCTTCTTAAAGCTAGATGAGTACACCGATTCAAGCCCCTCAATAGATAGGCGGAACGAGCTGATATAGTAAAGCGCTGTAAGGCAAGCAGTAATCCTGCAAGATAAGCACTCTTTCTAAAAGAAGCTCTCTAGTCCGTTCTCTCGAAATCCAACTTTCAGACCCTCCGCTGATCAGACTACCCCAGAAGAAGCAAAGAGGACAGAGTCCTTGATGTGAAACCCCTTTTAGGAGCTCGAGAACAGCGGGGCAGTCGTTACACCATTCGTGCAAGGTGACGAAGCGGATCGACTCGCTGGAAGGCTTGATGAAAGAATTAAAAGCCATATACCGCCTTCGGGACTTATCCGATCTGGGACCCGATGCTAGCATCCGCTCCACATCAATACTAAATTGATGTGAGTTGTATAACTACTTCTAGAGTTGGGTATCTACCTTCTTTGTCAGTGTTATTTTCTTTATGCCGGAGACGTCGGTTAATAATCTTCGACGAGTTCTAACGGCCTTATCCACAAATGAACATATGCTAATATGCTTAAAAAACGGAACGAACTCTTGGCTGGGCTGGGTCCAGCAGTTGATCTGCCTTATTATGCATCGGATTGCTCTTTTCCTGCATAGCATCAACTGGTTTTTCCCTTTGCTTAATGATCTGCATCCACTTCTGTGTTGCACTGTAGATATCCAACCATTGCTCAGGCGCAACCTGTAGCTTTCCTTTCATCTCTTCCGTTGACCTGGTGACTGGGGCAATTGTTCCCATTACGTATGAGGCCTTATTCTCTTCATATGATTTTTCTGCCTCCAATGTCTCTTTTTGCTTTCCTTTTATCATATGCACAATTGTGTGTTGCAGCTTGTCGGCCATGACTGACTGCTAAGTGTGTCTCAGGTGAAATATCCAATCTCTACATCTTATTCTCTAAGATTCGACCACATGTTGATGAAAGGAGCCCCCGATGGCTTCAATCTCATCAGCCATAGGATTCTTTATCACGACGCAGAGTATCTCGCTCCACCACAGTGCCATCCAGCTGCACCTACAATTCATGGTTATCTTTCCACAACTGCGCATTGTCTCTCTCGGTCTGGAGAAGCCAATAACCGAGTTCGTTCCCAATGCTGCCTGATCAAGTCATTAGTGGGAACTTTACTAACATATGAAGGTTGGGATGCTAGGACTTACTACAGATGTATATCCTCGACTGTACAGCAATACAACTCTCCTCTTCATTCTTGTTGATCCATTTGAGTGGTCAACTGAGTTTCGACTGAAGACATTGTTAGACAGACATCTTGCTCGCTATTTGTATTTCACAGTTGGTTTGAATGCCTTGCTGTGTGCCTTATGAACTGTTCTATTCTATTGATCCCTCAGTTGTGTTTAAGGGGGGAAGTCACTTATATTATGATGTATTTATTTCTAGTTGACTAATCGATTGAGACTGCCCTGTCTTGTTGTCTAGTCGACTACTCGACTGGGAATGTTTGGACAACAATTGTTTCATCTTTTTCTTGTTCATTCACGTATAAATAGACCTTCTATGCAGCATTTCACTAGAAGGGGATGTGAAAGAAATAAAGTCAATCAAGCTTGTATGTTCTTCTTCGTTACGGCCTCTGAGGGTCCTCACGACCCTTCAATCGTATCCGACTGCATGCGTCAATCCACCCCTTAGGGTAAGACCGCCATCTTCTTCCATTGCCAATGACAGCCTTCTTGTACCTTCGGATATTCTGTTGAATCTGATAGTTATCACTTTCCCGTAAACCGGAGCTCCCCTCAGAATGGTTACTGGACAAGAACCGGGTTGGGTTGGCTAGACCCCTCACAACATAGCAGACACATAAGAACGATATATGATGTCCCTGGAGATTATGCGGCCTTACGGTACTGATGATAGATCACGAAGGTTTTCTGTCACTACTTAAGATAACACAATATTGGGATGTGAATCCATAAGAGAAGGACATAATAGAATAGATAGGTGATGGAGTCTTTCGGAGGTGTGGCTAGCTCTGGGTCAGCTGTAAACTCTTGTTCAAGGAGTGAGGGAAAAGCAATGTTTGAATTTCACAGGCAAAAGGCCAAGGCGAGAAAGACCCAGCGCAAGGGTAAATGCTCTTTGATAAGATGGATCTGTTTAATACGAATAAGCTGTTCTTCCATTCCTCGTGTTAGCCAGGAAGTTCGAATGGCTTAGTGGTATAGAATCCGATCTTTCGGAATAGAAATAGAATAGGCTCTTCTCCTTTCCTTTAGTTTGGCGAGATAGGAATTGTCTCTAGAAGCCTTAGGCCGATTAGTTAGACTGATCTTTGTGATATAGCTTTTGTGGTCTTGTTTAGCGATTGCGCATTGCCGTGCTGTCTTCAACAAAGATCTCTGCTCTTTTCCTTGATGCGGAGAAGATATAGTTCTTAGTTAACCCCCTGGCCAGTTCAGTTAAGAGAGTTCGAGGCATAGCCCAGGTGCTTTTAGCGAAGCCGGAATTCCATGTTGGTAGTTCCGCCGAGGGTGACATCACTGGGGAAGAAGAATTCTAGATCGAATGCGACCATCGAGTTTCTTCAACGAGCCCCACCCTGGGTCTTTCTTAGTGTAGTTGGTTTTCCCGTGGTAAGCTCTCTGACTACTGGCTTGGCTAGGCTGGTCTCCTATTAAACATGGTAAGCCCGACCCTCCCCTCTGAGAAAATACCCGGGAATCCTCCCTTTTTAGGAGTCAGAAGTCCTCTCTCGCCAGTCTCGGTCAATTGAATCTGACTGAACTTGACAGGTTCGGACTTGCCTTTCCTCTTCTTTAATGGATGGGAACACATCGAATGAAAAGGATGTCGAATGAGTTGAAAGATGGCAAAAACCCTATTAATGGCTAGCTTGTGAGAAATTCAATCTGAACTTTATTGGCTCCATCACCTCCACCAGCAGCAGCCTCTCTAATCCGATTCCGTTCCACAGGGATGCCAAGACAATGATGATGGCCCGTTCTTCTTCTCAGAGACTACTTGAACTGCCCGATTGACCCTTCCCTGTAAGCTCTTTAATGGTGGATTTGCCTGACCTTATTTCTTTCTTCAGAGGAAACTAAAGGAGTCATCACTTCAAGTGAAGGCGGAATAGAAGACTGGAAAGCCGGAGTCAGCCAACCCTTTAGTAATAGCAAAGGCGGCAAGCACAGATGAGAGGGACATCACTGAAGAGCTTAACTGACGAGCTATTTTTGTGATTAGCGCTTCTGCTCACTGGCTAGATCGGACTGTCTGTACCTTTGCTAACTCTGCCTGTAAGGAAGTTAGTCCATAGCGCTTACTGGGCCAAAGCATTTCGAAATCGCCCGTCGATTGAGAGGTGGAATCAAAAGCACAATGGGAAGTGGGAGATAGGCTTGGAGACAAATGTTGGGAGCTGCGCCGCTTTAAGAGTAAGAGGAAACCCGGGAAAAGCCTCAGCGTACCAAGGGCGGAATCCGATCCAAAAGAGAAAGAGCATAAAGTAAAGGGGCCAAGTGAGAAATTCTCTGATTCTGACTGAGATCTTTGTCCTACTTCTCACCCGGCTAGCTGCTGAATTCAAGTAGTTGACTTGACCGGAATCACAAGTTTTCAATGATACCGGCAATTGGGAATCTCAGTTGATGAGCCTGGCAAACGGAGCTACGAAACTAAGCAGCATACTTCGCCTTTAATACCTTTTTAGTCCAGTCCTGCTGCTTGTACGGAGTACGAATAAGGGGGCTGCCCAGTCTCAAACGCAAGATAAAGCTACGCCCCTCCTTGCCTAAGAGTTCTTGCTTCAAGTTAACTTGCGGTCGGGAAGTCTCTTGTTTATCTCTTTTTCTTAACCATACTCAAAACATGGCCTTTGACGTAAGAAATCTGGTATGTTGACGAAAATTGTTGACTGGAGCTTGAAATTCTAGCGCTGTTTGATGGATCGAGAAAAGCAAGCAAAGAAGCAGCAGGATGCGGAATATGAAGGGGCTGGAGGTAGAGCCAATGACCAATTGAAGAGTTACAGACTAGAGTATAAAGCCCTCAATCATGCTCTTGCCAGTGGCATAGATTGTTTTTGGAATCAAGTGCACCGAGAAAAACAACTCGGCGGAACCCTCAACATGTGCTAAAAGCAAGATACGAAAGGGGTGATCTCGAGGTTGACCTTCTTGGGGGACCTTTTGCTATAAGGTGATGCCCTTCGGGCTGAAGAATGCTGGATTAACTTACCAAAGGGCCATGACAACCCTATTCCATGATATGATGCACCAAGAGATAGAAGTCTATGTAGACGACATGATCGCCAAGTCCCTTGACGCAGAAAGTCACTTGGTGAACCTAAGGAGGCTATTTGAGAGGCTCAGAACAGCTCCGTCTCAACCCAACCAAATGCATATTTGGAGTTACCTCTGGCAAGCTGCTAGGGTTTATTGTCAGTAAGCGAGGCATAGAAGTTGACCCAGCAAAGATCAAAGCCATAGTTGATATGCCAGTTTCAACAACTCAGAAAGAGGTCAGAGGCTTCCTAGGGAGGCTGAATTACATATCCAGGTTCATTTCGCAGCTAACTGCGACCTGCGAGCCAATATTCAAGTTATTGAAGAAAAACGCTCCTACAGAATGGACTGAGGAGTGCCAGCAAGCTTTCGAGAAGATCAAGCAGTACCTTCTAAACCCTCCAGTGTTGGTGCCTCCGACTCCCGGAAGGCCCCTGATCATGTATCTCACAATTCTCGAATCGTCCATGGGTAGTATACTGGGACAGTGCGACGAATCCGGCAGAAAGGAAAGGGCCATATTTACTACCTCAGTAAGAAATTCACAGACTATGAGCCGATGCAGATTGATTTTCCTGATGAGGCGGTGATGTTTGCAACAGAAGAAGAACCGGAGGAATACCCAGAATGGAGGCTATTCTTTGATGGGAGCAGCCAACGTCTTTGTAAACGGGATAGGAGCAGTGCTAGTATCCCCTCAGGGATCTCATCTCCCAATTGCAGTGAAACTGAGGTTCGCTTGCACCAACAACGTCACAGAGTATGAAGCATTTTTTATAGGTCTCCAAGCATCCCTGGATTTGGGAATACGAGATATCGAAGTTTATGGTGACTCTACTCTCATTATCTGCCGAGCTGTAGGAGAGTGGAAGACCGGGGGGGAACCCCAGCGAATTCCGTACGGTGAGTATCTGGAGGAGTTGATAATCCGGTTCAGAAAGATCACTTTTAGTTATATGCCCAAGACCAAGAACCAGTTCGCAGATGCTTTAGCAAGACTAGCCTCAATGGTCCGAATTTCAGAAGAAAGAGACATCCATCTGATCAAGGTGGAAGTAAGAGAGGAGCCTGCATACTGTGCTTTCGCAGAAGAGGAACTCGACGGCAAGCCCTGGTATCATGATATCAGGGTCCTTATCAAAGAGAGAAAGTCCCCAGTTGGGGCAACTGACAATGACAAGAAGACAATCAGGAGGTTATCAATGCAGTTCTTTCTGAGCAACGATACCCTGTACAAGAGATCCTATGACAGCATGCTGTTAAGATGTGTCGATACGGGCGAAGCAAACCGGTTAATGGCAGAGGTGCACAGTAGTGACTGTGGCGCGCATATGAATGGCTTCATGCTTTCCAGAAAGATCCTCAGAATGGGCTACTACTGGTTCACAATGGAGCATGATTGTGCGAAGTATGTAATGTCACCAGTGCCAGTTGTATGCAGATAAGAGCAAAGCACCTTCAGTTCCTCTCAACAACATGACGTGAACGACCGCTTTCTATGTTTCAATCGGATACCAATTGCTTGGATGCGTTTGAAAGCCTCAAGATGACTTGCAGAAAAAATGTTTTCTAGGTTTGTCTTGTGTCTCCGTAACAAATGGTCCATTTATTGATGGGCGAACGACGGGGATTGAACCCGCGCGTGGTGGATTCACAATCCACTGCCTTGATCCACTTGGCTACATCCGCCCCTACCCCCGCACAGGTTTAAGTCTCTATCTACGATAAGATCCTTTCTTCCCTATTCCCGCTATCAAAGAGAAGCTTTTTCCTATACTATAGTTGCAAGTCTATTGTTGTGTTTCGGAATTAGGAAAAACAAAGCTTCAACAAGTAGAAGCTTCCTGGCAAAGCTTCAAACAAAGAGGTTGGGCTGTTCACTTCATTGATTTGACTTCACTTTACTTAAGATTAAAGAAAGGGGCCGGGCGGGCAGTGAAGGCTCATTTAGTAGACAGCGAGCGAGCAGCAAACACCTACTCCTATCAAAATGAGAAGCGAGCCTCTATCAGAGAAAGCCATTGCGCGCTAGCCTCTTGTATAGGGTTCCAAACCTGCGCACCCCTAAACTACAAGCTTTGAAGCTCCTACTTTGACTTCATTTATGGGATATTTAAAGAAGCCCCTTTCTACAAACCTTTCCATAATATAAGGGAAGCTCGAAGAGCTTTCTTCGCATGCTTAAGCGCACCCCCTTTCCATTAGTAAGGTTGTCAAAAGGCTTTCTTTTTGTTCCTTTATTACTAAACTAATATAATAGGGGTAGGGAGGCGCTAACGAGCAATCAAACTAAAGCGCTAACGCTCCTTTACTAAGATTATAATATATATATAAAGAGTTGGCCCTTCTTTCTCAAAGTCAACTTTCTCGTTTCTTGCTTTAGTTTTCAATAAGGGGCGCGTTAGCGCCCTTCCTTCAGCTGGCTCCGCCCTATCTATTCATCTCTTTTTTCAAATGGATATTTAGGGATCTCTCTTATTCATAGATCTTGAAACCGGATCAATATCCATTTATCAATAGATCTATCGAAAGATAGAAAGATATAGATCTCTATCTGGATCTATCTCCATATCTAAATATGGAAGAACCAACACTTAAAGGGCGTAACCAACGGAAGGTTCTCACCCTGTCCCCGACATTGTTCTCCGACGATGTCCCCTGGGCGAAAGGGGCCACCATTCTCTTTCTTTCTTCAATCGTTCCGATCAGGACAAGTGGGTTGGTTCGTTTCCTCCTCCTATCTACGCAATTCTCTGTCTTCGTTCGTGATCATCTTGGGCGAAAAGTAGTTGTAGAGGAGCGGCTGTGAAACGGCGATTCCCCCTTTCCATTGAAGTAGGGAGGGCCTCCTTCCCCACCATTCCGGCCTATTATTGATAGGGATTTTACCGATGCTGAAGGTAGCTTGCTTACCAAGCCACCCACTTGAGAAGCTAGTCGCCAGAAAGAAGCGACGAGGAAGCGAAGCTGTCTACGAAGCTTTGCTTCCCCCCCCTGTAGTCGGAGTACTCGGCTCGTCGCTACTTTGATTCAAAAAGTAACCGATGGTTCCCGACTTTCTCCGGTTTCCTCATCCATAACTTTTTTTTTTCAAAATACCGGTACGCTCTAAAAAAAAGTCAAGGATAAGCTTGCATTCTAGAAACGGTAGCTTCCCGCCTCCTTCATTCCTACTGCCTCCTTCGGTGAGAAGTTCCCTTCCCTTTTCGAAAATGCCTGATGGGTCTGCTCAGCAAACGTACAAAGTGGAGCTGCCCGCTGTTTGGCTGACCCTCTTCTTACCATTCGGGTTGGGTTGACCCAGAAGTACTGTAAGAAGGAATGGAACCACTGGAGAGTCGTCTGCAGTTCACACTTGGGCAAAGACGACTGACTTTGGAAGTGGAACACGCACCGATTTGCGCTATTCCGGGTTCTTTTTTTTCGTAGCGAAATCAAGGTTTATGATAAAGTCAGCGAAGTTTCTATGGTGTTCTACCTTTGGGTAGTCTCGGTCCACAGTGGAAGGCTCCGCACCTGAGCCTCGTTAGACTCAGCGGAAGTGTTAAGTGTAAGTGAAGAGAATAGAAGAGATGAAGTCCGTCCCTTAGCCTAGTCTATATCCACAGCTGACGCAACTCCGTACCGACGCCTTAACTACTACTTAATTAACGGCTAAGTGATTTCATAAGCTGAGCTTTCCTTAACCAGCTGACCTTACTTCGTAACCTCGGCCTCCCTTTCTTTTTAGTTTGACTAAGTGACTTCCTAACCTCAACGTACTTTCTTTCTTACTGTAGCATAGGGCTTCGCCACTTCAAACGGGCGCTTCTCCCTTTTTTTTTTAGAAAGAGCGGGGCCTTACTTATTCAGGGAGGATGAAAGAAAAAGAAAGGGATCCGGGGGCTTTATGATCGGAGAAAGGGAAGGGGCGTGGTTGGTGTGTCACTGGGTCGGTGGGGGAACCCGTAGGAAGGGGGGACGACCCACCGAATTCACATCAGAAACCGCCAACATGAACACAAACGAAATCTTGAATTGCGTATAGAAAAGAAAGAAAACGAACCACTTCTATTCTCGGAGCTTAGGTATATGAAGAATGGCTTTTTGGTCCCTTTCGTCCAGTGGTTAGGACATCGTCTTTTCATGTCGAAGACACGGGTTCGATTCCCGTAAGGGATAGGTATTAATTCCCGGCCGCTTTCCGCCAGTGTTCATTGCTGAGTGATCGCTCGCTATCTGGCTGGAAAGGGTGGTCTGGAAGCTTCCTCTCTCCCAGCAAGCAAGACGAGATCACCACTTCTCTCAGTAATGGACTTCCTTTAATTCTTCCTTAGTCTTAGATGTCCTTTCATAGATTCTCGAACCTCCGACAGACAGAATCCCCATGCATGCGTTCTTTCTCTCCTCCCCTTTTTTGTTTTCTTTGATTTACAAGCTGGAATTGAACCAGCATCTCAGGTGGCTTTCCCGGCGCACTTCCTGATTGTGCTATTTTGAAAGTTCGTGAGAGTACATCTGGGATTTGGTTATCGAGGTACAAGAAAGATGATTGTGGGAACGAGTGATGGAAGGTTTTGTTGTGGTGGGCTTGCGATGTATGGGCATATGAGTGGTGAGGGGTTTGTACCAGAGTCTTTCCCTCTATTCCATCATCTGAGAGGTAATGCTTTGCTGATTTGGACTGTTCGAAGAACTAGGCTTGGCGGATCCGGTATGTATCACGTTGCAACCTGGCCAATTTCCTTCTCCTTCAAGATGCATTCCCTCCTCGGGTTCCGGATAATTGATGAACTGTGATGTGTCGAACTGCTCAATCTCCATCTGTTCCAGTAGCTCTATCTGATACTGCTGCTCGGCATAATCTTCCCTTCCCATAGTTGATACTCATACATTTCAGTTGTCGGCAACTCCAGAGGCTCTATCGGAGGCAGGGAACTGAAGATGTCGATTGATGACAACTCTGAAAATGACTGTGCTAATTGAACGGATTCAGACACTGGCCCGTGCAGCTGACCTTCTATGTTATTGAACTGTGGGAATTCTGGCATAACTTCTGAAGTAAGAGGACGAGTAGGATCCGCTATGTAATAGATGCGTTTGCCGGAAGGCATTCCCCACCAACTGACTTTTCTTTTGTATCACCGGACTCGTATCTCTTCTGCTGCATTTGTTGCATATTCCTCTTCTTCCACTGAGCACTCAGTGGATAGAAAGCGGGTTGGCGGCAAGCGTGACGAGAGGGCAGAGTTCCTTTGTGAAATGGCATACAGACACTTGTCTACGAAATGGGTCTGACAAAGAACGGGTAAATGCAGAGACCTCAATGGAGGGAAAGAGTCCTTTCTGTAGTTGTCTCTAATGTAGCGGCAAATGCGGCGTCTCTAGATTTCGCGATAACCGCATTCTCCACTTTAGGGAGCTTAAGGCACTAGCAATCTCCGGCTGGCTTTCCTTCTGGCTCACGACTTGGATTTGAACCAATCAAGCTACTTGCCCTTTAGTATAGTAGATCGTGACTCTGATTCTACTTATGAGATTTTCTAATGAAAAGCTTTACCGTGACATACTAAAAAAGAGGGTCTTGCGATGCTTCTTCACCCCAGGGTCACCAACCAGTGGAAGAGTCGAAAGCGGAGTAGAAACGAACGTTTAGTCACGTAGGGCGCCCGCTAGAGGTAATCCTTCTGTTTATGGTCTTAACTTAATCAGCAGAGGGGAGGAGTCATTTAGTGCCAAGTCCAGGTCTTCCATTCCATTTCCTGGTGATGGGGTGGATTTCAGGATCGAAGAAGAGGGAGATCCAAATATGGTACAGCCAAATCCAGATGAATGGAAGATGCCTATTGCGGGTCTGGTCCCTGCTTCCTCACATTGAACGATTACATGGTGTTAAGCAATTGAGATCGACCTTTCTCATGCAATTGAATGCTCCAAGCGATCAGTCCATGACTTCCCTCCAAAGTACTACACCGTAACCCTCGTCCTCAACGGACTCCCAACAGGACAGTCATTACTCAACAACACCATCCATTTCAAATATCTCATCACCATTCTCATCGAATTACTCATTCTATGGCGATTTCTAATGAATCAAAATCGAGTCTCATTGAGAAAAAATCCGTCTTTCTTTCGCGGCTGCAGCTTCCTTTCTTCCTTCTTCCCCTCACCTCAAAGTAGGAGATTCATCTTATTCTTCACGTCGCAAGGAACGAGCTCCGCTTCAACCTCGGGACTTCGTTCCAATCAACGAGGGGGACTCATTTCCTAGTCCCTGCTAGAGCATAGCCACGATAACGATAGCGAATTTAGTCTTATTCTTTTCTTCCTTTTTTGGGGAACTCCTTAGGGATTCTTTTTGGTTGGTGCACTAGGCTAGGCCCATGCTTTAGCTTTTTCTTCCTCGCCCAATGAGAAGGAGTCAAAGGCTAATATCTCCCGAATCAATGATGGAATCAGGCCACTGGTCTCGAGCGGCCATTCCAACTTCGTAATAAATCCAACTGCCACGCCAGATCGAGTGGATTGGAAATCCCTGTGTTGAAATGCCTGCCTTGCTTTTCACTCTAATGCTACTGAAATGATAAGGTCAAGGTTAAACAACCCTTTTCTTTCGAAATCTTTCTTTCTTCTATTCCCGTCCGCTTTAGTTAAGAAACTACCATTTGGCTCTGCCCTCTAAGAGAAGACCACTGCATTCTTGCTCAATCCCTATTTCTCGGCCTTTAAAAAGGTTACTTTCTTCCTTCTTCGGAATGAGGGGCTAAGAAACCCTCAAAATGGAGTTTGCATGATTGACATCATTGACTTTTTCCTTGGGAAGGAGACTCCCCGTCCGGAATAGAATTGAGTTCCCCTGCTGCTGCTCTTGTCTTTCCTTTGCTTTGCTTTCATTTCATTCCCATCTTCTTTCATAAGATTGATTGGACTCCCAGCCGGCCCAGGGTTCCTTTCTTTAGGGAGTCCACTTCATATTCCATTTGACTTTTCATTTCAAATAAAGGGAAAACGCACGAAGATCTGATTTCGATGTCACTTATGAGGGGAAAGTCAATTGATAGAAATTGCAGCTATATGAAACGAACTTGTCTCATTTTGATTGACCTTTTACGAAGGAAAATGAGCTTGTACCATTTTCCATCTATATGAGATGCACTTTTTTCATTGATCTCTTCTTTCGATCTCCCACCTTTCTTTCATTAGAGCTTAGATTCTTTCTTTCTTCTGAATTTCCATGAATTGACTTTCCATTTCAAATCGGCTCTGTAGGCTCTCACTACTATAGGTCCCGGAAAATGAGATAACATTGGCCTTTTGAGACCTTCTCTGTCAACAAAGGTACTCTCTCTTGCTGTCTTCAATCCCCTTGAGCTGCTAGCGAGCGTGAGTCCCTTCGTTGCTTCTTTTGTTTACCATATCCCATGTGGTTGAAGCTGCTGGGGCTGCTATGATTGGAGCTGTGATATTAGCTCATGACTGGTTAACTTATAGCTAAATCTGAATCGTAGAGTGCTTTCACTCTTCAACCTTCTTTCGGCAAATCCGGTGTGTTGTCTCCTTGAACAGAGAGTCAGAAAGCAGAAATTCCTTCTCTTCGCATTCTTTCTTGAATCTAACAGTTGGACATATGACCGAAGAGTTGCTAACAAGAACAGCAAATCGAATTCACGATATCGCTAGCACCTGACGAGCACGAAGAAAATCCATTTTTCTCAGTCTTGCTCGATGTACGGCTTTTTTAAGAGCTCTAGAGGCCTAAGACAGGGGGATCCTCTATCTCCGGGTCTTTTTCTCTTAGCAGAAGAAGTTCTGAGTAGGGTATTGAGGAAAATCTTTGAGGATGGCAGTCTTGGTTTTTATAGAGGGGGTAGAAGTTTTTTACCCGTCTCCCATCTTCTATTTGCTGATGACACCCTGATCTTTCTCAACGCTAACAAAAGTATCTAACCTCTTCTTTTTCCTTGCTTTATATGAAAGAGCATCTGGGCAGAGAATCAATAAAGAGAAAAGTGCGGTCTACTCTTCGGAAAAATGTGCTCCCTCACGCATTTCCATCATCCAAAGTGCTGCTGTTGAAGAAAGATCTTCCTTTTACCTTTCTCGGTGTTCCAATCTACAAGGGTCGCCTAAAAAAGGTTTTGTTCAACCCAAATCAGCAAAAAGGTGGAGGGCGCGCCAGCGGAAACTCTTGTCTACTGGGGTCTCCTGATTAAGCATGTCCTCTCGTCTATTCCTATCCACATATTGGCTAGTCTTCCTATTTCTAAGGGCTCACTAGACCAAATTGAGAGAATTATGGCGAACCAATGCTTATGGAGAGAAGACGCAATCAGCCTTGAGGATCTCAATGAGCTCATCGACAGGGAAATGAAATTCAAGTTCCTACTCATTTCTCAAAGTCTGTAAAGAGGCTGATCCAAAAGTCTGGGTGCAAGCTTAAGCAATCCCGTGCCCAATGCCGCTTCTTTCAGAGACTGTGGTATCGTATCCACCTCAGAAAAGGGGTTGTTTTATCCTAGGAGGACGTGCCTCTTATACAAGAGGTTTGGGTATTATGAGCCAAAAATACGTATCGTACTAAACTCCTGCAATATGATCACATTGGGAGCTTCTTCATCAGACTCCGATGAAGAAATGCCCAGAATGTCATTCCAAAAGACCAATGTCTTTGGGGAATCCTCCTCCGAATTCGAAGAAGATGTCACTACATCGTCTCCCCAAAGCCCTAAACAAGAGGTTTCATCAGAGAATGATTCATCAAAAAAGTAAAGGAGTCGAAAACAGAAGACGTCTTAACACGAATCTTTGAGCAAGTGGCTACAGACCAAGTCCAAAAAGAGGCTTCCGAGCTCAAAGACGCTCCCCCAGAGCTGGAAGATGGAGGCCAACCCATGCCTTTTCCTCACCGTCACTGCCTTCTCACTTGAGATTTCGTTTTATGCTTTTTTGTGCATGCGAACGGGACCATTTAGATCATCTCCGTCAAGTGATGGAAATCCTACGGCGAGAAAAGCTCACTATGAATCTTTTCAAGTGCATCTTTGTGACCGAAAGCGTTATTTTTTTCGCTTTTTTCGTGTCCATATATCGAGGGGTTTAAAGAGGCCTTAAAGTCGATCAAGAGTTAGTTCAGGCTATAGTCGAGTGGCCTAGACCCAAGACCATTGGTGAAGGGTGAAGTTCGTACTTTCCATAGTCTAGCTACTTTCTATCGGCGATGGAATCCCGTTCGTTCCTTTCTTTCTTTGCCGGGTCAAGGAGAATCGCTTGGTTGGGTTCATTGATTGATTTCGTTTCCAATGAAAGAACTGAAAGATAAAGAGAAGGTTCCCTCTACTTCAAAGGGAATCGAAGAAGGCACTGAAAGAGATAGTGAAACTGGGGCAAGAAGAACTGAAGGTTCAAAAGATTTCATGATTGCTGCTGCTTATCGACCCTTCTAAATTTCCTAATTTTCGAAATCTCATCCTTGAGGAAGATAAGCAAGGTGTCTATCCGGGGATTCATTCCTATTCGAGAACCGCTTCACCGAAAACATGTGGCAAAAGCAGTCTTTGGCGGTCGAGGGGAACAGCCTTGGAATTGGTAATTTTTGAATGACCTTTCCAATCAAGAAGAAGAGTTCGCCTTTCCCTGTCTTTGAACTGTTTTCGAATGCCTTTCATTCTTTGATCGAGCTGATAGCGTGCATGGCCTTGAGCGAGTGTATTGACTATAGAGCATACCAACCGAGCATATAGGCTTGTAAGTGAGCGCATTGGCTTAAGCGAGCATATTGATTTGAAGGAAGGTCTTCATATACTTGAAAAACTCAAGTATGAAGTACGATAGCAGGACTCAGCCATCTGAGCATGGCAAGGACAAGACTCAATCACTGAATCGAGAAAGGACGAGTGCTTAATGACTGGAGTCTTAAACGAGCGTCAGCCTTATTGACTCGAGCACGGGTACGAGCGCCCTTCCTTTGCTGGAATTGCCATCTTTGCTGCTCTCGGCTTCTGAATTCGTACCTTTCAATAGCCAGTCTAGAAGCCCTAATGTTGTAAGGCACGTGACTGCATTCCTAAATTCTCTCTCTGGTTCCTTCACTGCTTCTTCTTAAAGAGTCCTAACCGGGAATCCGGATCGGAATAAATAAGATAAGGGGAAATGTCGGCATAACCACTGCTATTTCATCTGCAGCTCTTGCCGTTGAAGGAATAAGTGTTGCTTTGGCTTGATTGCTTTCACCAGGTCTAGCTAGGCTGGGGCTGGATTAGCCCGAGTTGTGTTAAGATAAGTGGCACTTGAATTTGAAATAGCCATCAGCCGAAAAGAAAAAGAGCAGAGCCTCTCTGAGGAATTCTCTCCTCGAATCGACGACCCCCTCCCAGGGTATGCAGCGTCAACGTATAACTATGCATCCTAGGGCATGGCTGCCTTCTTTCTCTAATTCAACCTTTTATCAGCGACTGATTAGGAAGAAGCTGTAGTGTCGTCAGTTGCACCCCCCTTCAGCAGTGTGAGAGCTAGGGTGAGACCGCTATCGTCTTTGGCCCTGCCCTACTTTATGAAGGCTTCTTGTCGCCTCTCTTCTCTTTTAGCAAGGTATGCTTTGTAAAGAGTCCTCCCTTTCAAAATGCAAGTAGAATGGGCCCACATCAGAATGTCTTAAGCAACAAAAGACGGATGCCTAACTTTCAAGAGAAGACTAAGATTCTGAAGTATGCTACCCCCTATCCTATGCCCTAGTTCGTTCTTTCCCGACCAAGGAGAATCCGCTAAGAAGCATAAGACGAGAAGCTGTGAGTCGGGGCTAGGAAGTGGCTACTTACTCATAACAGAAGATAGAGCCTTTCTTTTTCTTTCCCGATCGTCAATCATTTGAGGAAGTTAAGAAGCCCTATAGTTTAGTTGTCTTGGTTCTCTTATCTTCTATCTTGCTCGCGCTTATTCAGGAAGATCTTGAACAGAGGTGATCTCGATCATCACTTAACTGACGATACCGGATCGAGCTAGATGATGCTTCTTCTTTGTGATTGCGTAAAGAGCGTCTTTTCTTTTTAAGCGAAAAAAAAAGTCTTTCATTGCCCGATGTGTCAACGGGCTTTTCGTGCCTATCCATTAGTAAGCAGGTTCCCTCGAAGCCCGGTAACTACGCCATTCATAGTTAGCCCGGTCGGTAAGCCCGACAGCTTTCTAGTATGAGTCTCTGCTCTTTCCCTATCAGATGGTGCAGCCAGCGGCTAGTTCTATGATCTGCTGGTTCTTCTCGATATGGCTCGAAGCTCTTTCCTATCTATTATATGGGACTGCCATCCTTGATTCAACCGATCTTATTGAACAACCTATTTCAACAACTTATTATTGTACACAAATCGGTTGTTCGATAATAGGTTGTTGTTGTAGTTGCTAGTGGGACTGCTCTTCCTAGTAGCAGCACATTTTACATCACATCTTTGACAGCTTCTTTTTCTGTTCTGACAAAAGAAGTTCTTTTATGTGCTGTTCGAGATGTTACAAAGATCGGATGAACTAGACCAAGGGGGAAAGAGGAGTCAAAAAGTGGACAGATTCGTCGAAAAGGCTCAAGCTAGGAATCAGTCAAAAGGCAGAGTCAGTCGAAAGGAAGGAGGAATTTCAAAGGAAAGGTGCGTTGTCACCGCCCCTGGGTACCTTTGTAGTCAATTTCCTTTTTTGTTGATTTGTGAGAAAAGAAAGAGAAAAAATATCATTCGAAGAACGTTGAGCTGCACGAATGGCAACGAATGCTGAAGTCAAAGAGGCCGAGACGCCTATGATTAGATGTCTGTTGAGATTGGGGGTCGTTTTATTCTGGGAACCTATGGAATGACTGAGAATAGGTTGTTGCTGAGGATTGCAATCAACGATTCCCACTAATCAGGCTGAGCAGACGCAAGCATCTCTTCCGCCAACCCGGATTCATATAGCGCTTTACTTTCCTAATTTTGAGAAGTGCCCGGTCTCCCCTGAAACTCTTAGTTGACGCCGTTCTCTATCTTTATCTTTGGTCAAGTCTTTGATCGTCGAGTCAAGCTGATCGAGGAATCAAGCCCTTCCCGAATGGGGTACAGTCGAGATCTTAAGAGGAGGTTCATAGCGGGAGGGACTCAATCGAAACATCTCTAGCAAACCAAGTAGCGAACTGCTTATATTGCGTCTATCGCGTATTTTGAAGCAAAAAATCCCTTTCTTTCCTCAAGTATGATCATTTTTGAAGCAACTCTCCGGTTGTAAAAGGTCTTTAGGAGAAAAAGACGCCGTTTCCTAGCTAGATGCGGTAGTTTCTGGACTTCAATACCTGATAGCTACTCGAATATTGCTTCTAGTCGCCGAGCTGAGGCTATCTCTTTCCTAGGTTTGGCTAAGGCAAATGACTGAACCTGTAAAATAGGAAATGAAATGTTATCCGTCAACTCCCCTCTTTCTTCTTCTACTGATGCTAAGTATGCTTTCCCTCCAGGGATAGGACTGATGCCCGCTCGAAGCAGCCTTCATTGATATTGATCACTCTTACTATAGGATAAGAATATTCGTAACTAAGAGACTGAAAGGAAAAAAGACCTGACTAGGATAGCTTCCTGGCCTAGGTAGTTTGTATGTGGTAGTTAGCTTTCTTTTCCCTAGATTGCTTAGTGCTGAGCTAAGTTCCGCCCTTTCCTATTAGCTATAGTAGGAGGTTGACTATGTCCTCTAGGACGGAAAGGGATAAGATCAACAATGCCATCATTGACTTCTTCCTCTGACCGGGCTTTTTGTTGATTGACTGAACCCGGACTTCTTTTCCAATCCAAGCAACCTACGTGATCAAGTCTTCACGTAGTTCCTTCTCTCACGCGCTTTTCCACGATTCGCCTGTGGTAAAGCAGCTCTATAATATCCTTTCGCGTGAGGTTTCCACTATGCTAGGAGGGGCTAAAAGGTAGGAGGCTGGGGGTCTAGGTCACAGTACGAGAACCTATTATCCTACCTCTTATTACTTGGGGTTCTATACCCCTTTTCTCAACGTCGAAATAGGCCAGGGTTCGTCTATTTCGATACAAAAACCACGACTTTGAGAGACCAAACCCACTTTGGGAACTCAAAGACCAGGAAACGGAAGCACGCTTGAGGCAATATGAATAGGGGATTGAGTGGGGACGGACACCATCCCTGCGGAATGGAAAGAAGGCAATCCAACTTAGTGAGCTCGAACGCGCGACCATGGAGACTCTATCTTTGGCGGGGGAGAATCAGAAAGTGGAATACCGGAGTGAACGGCAAGAAATGCGGGTTGCTTGCTTACTCAGTGGCATCCACAACTGGATTTTCTCATTGGTGAGCTCATAAGTGGAAGCGTTTAGGAAACGAAACGGCGTCTTTTAGGCCTCACACTAGATATTCTTCTAGATTGGATTTGAATAGAATCTCAATTCGTCCACTTTATCCATCGGCAGCTGCCCGAGCGAGCTCAGTTCAGTCGGTGTTCTGTGTTCTAATACGAATATTCTCAACCCACCTTTTTGAGAAGCCTTTTTGTTTGGCATCGTGGTTTGGTTTAGAAAACCTTGTGCTTTTGGCATCAAGCAGATTTCGAAGAGGGGAGGTTACTCTGTTTAGGAGGAGATTCACCAGCTTGGGCTTAAGACTGTCAATCCTTCTTCTTATGTGATTAGTGTAAACCAGCTCAATCTGATCTGGAGGGAAGGGGACGTTCGATGCTTCGGTTGCTCCTCCTAGGCAGGTTGTAGGCCTCGAAATCGCTTTCTTTAGGTGTCAATGACTGAGATGACCCTTAGGCCTGTCAAATCGATTTTCTCATTAGAGAGATGGGGAATGGATTCTTGAAAGCCATAGGTTCCCCTTTAGTTGCATCTTCAGCCCGTCCACTTTCTCAACCCCGACCTACACAATTTTCGACATTTGGAAAAGTTCTGTTAGGTTCTTAGTAGCAATCGGCGCCCTTTTCTTCTTTTACTTTACATAGCTTTTAGTCTCCTTGATAGCTGGAAGTTCTCCAAAAGTATGAAAAGCTGGAGGACTTTGTACCATCCATTCCGATGTGGTTGGATTCTGTTCAACAGCCCAAGGACTTGGAGCACATCTTTTGTTGTTTCCACTACTTGAAGTGATTGTTACGACCACGAAGAAACGACAAATCCCAACTACGGATATATAAGAGCCAAAACTGCTAAGGGCATTCCATCCAGCGTAAGCATCTGGATAATCTGGAATGCGACGTGGCATACCCGAAAGCCCTAAGAAATGCATAGGAAAGAAGGTAAGATTAACCCCGAAAAAAGTGATCCAAAAATGGATTTGACCTAAAGTTTCAGGATATGTCCGACCAAAGATTTTACCTACCCAATAGTGAAACCCTGCAAATAAAGCAAAAACGGCTCCCATAGAAAGTACATAATGGAAATGTGCAACCACATAATAAGTATCATGTAGAGCAATGTCTAGCCCAGAATTTGCCAGGACTATTCCTGTGAGTCCTCCTATGGTGAACAAAAAGATGAACCCTACAGCAAATAACATAGGTGTTTTGTATTGTATCGAACCCCCCCACATGGTAGCGATCCAACTAAAGATTTTGATTCCAGTGGGGACAGCTATGATCATGGTAGCTGCGGTGAAGTAGGCACGGGTATCAACGTCTAAGCCCACAGTAAACATATGATGAGCCCAAACAAGAAATCCAAGAACACCTATACTGATCATGGCATAAACCATGCCTAAATACCCGAAGACCGGTTTTCCCGAAAAAGTCGAAACGATATGACTTATGATACCGAATCCAGGCAGAATGAGAATATACACCTCTGGATGACCGAAGAACCAAAAGAGATGCTGGTATAATATGGGGTCTCCTCCTCCAGCGGGATCAAAAAAGGTTGTATTAAAGTTTCGATCGGTTAATAACATGGTAATTGCCCCTGCCAGTACCGGAAGTGATAATAAAAGTAGGAATGCTGTCACTAGAACGGACCACACAAATAAGGGTAATCTATGCATAGTCATTCCAGGTCCACGCATGTTGAAGATAGTTGTTATAAAATTGATAGAACCTAAAATGGATGAAACACCAGATAGATGAAGACTAAAAATGGCTAAATCAACTGCTCCCCCAGAATGGCTGGTAATACCACTTAAGGGCGGATAGACCGTCCACCCAGTGCCGCTACCCACTTCTACTAAGGCTGAGCTTAATAGGAGCAAGAGACTTGGTGGCAACAACCAGAATGAAATATTATTTAATCGTGGAAATGCCATGTCAGGCGCACCTATCAGAATCGGAACAGACCAATTACCAGATCCACCTATCATCGCCGGCATAACCATAAAAAAGATCATTAAAAAAGCGTGAGCTGTTATTAACACATTATAAAGTTGATGATTCCCACCAAGAATTTGATCGCCGGGTCGTGCTAATTCCATACGAATCAGTACTGAGAAGCATGTGCCCATCACTCCAGCAATGGCACCGAAGATGAAATATAGAGTCCCTATATCCTTGTGGTTAGTGGAGAACAGCCATCGGACCAGATTTGTCATCAAATTGAGATTCTTTCGTTTCCTTCCTTATCAGAGAGGGGCCCCTTAGGCAGCGGGGCTTATTTATGAAAAAAAGAAAAAAGAAGACTCAAACTACAACCCATATTTCACTAACCAACTAACCTACCTAACCCCAAGCCCCACCTTGTTCTAAAAGGCGGATGGTGCTAATGAAGAATTCACTCGTCGCGCCATAAGTCGCAAGATCTTGCACTGTATCGATTAAGAAATGAAGGTTATTGAGATTTTCCTCTTCAATAACCTGTGCTGTCAATTCGTTTATGTTCCAATTAGGGGATAGGGGGAAATTGTGTTTATTTAATAGAGTTTGTGTCATCGTATCAACAGCCGTTTTTGCGGAAAAAAGGGCCTGCTGCTGAGCAGGAGTGTCTGTTTGTCCGCTCACAATGTTAGCTAAATTCTTTATTAGCTGGGTTAGTGAGAGAATGGGTTCCATAGTATAATTTTCCATTTCTTGTAGTTCCGCTTCTTGCTCTAAAAATGAAGAAAGACTTGTCGGAAATTCACTTGGTCAAACCAAGAAAGACATGGGAGTTTTGGGCGTGGCTTTTCTATTTCTATACGCTATTTCGAGTTGACGAATTTCGGGTCGGCAGGCAGGTTACGAGATTGAGATTGAGAATCTCTTTCTTGACTAATGTGTTAAGCATGAATACCTTTCCCATCTGAAAGTGCACTAAGGAAGGAGGTAGCCTTCTATCTCCGACCGAGCAAAGCGCCTTGCCGGTTCTAAATAAGAGAGTAGGCGTGCGTTTGGTTTTTTTAGGATTTCCAGCCCACCTTCCTTTATTTCAAGGTGAGATAAGTGCAAAAATCTTCGAAAGACGAACGTTTCCATTCCTTGAATCAACTAGTAGATCACCATTTCTTAAGGTTTCGTACGATATTTGACTCAAGTGATACGTAAATTTCTCAGGAGAAGTCTAGCTAACCGTAAGGAAATCGTGAGACAGTTCGGTTCTCTAGACCCATCTGCCGCCCGCGACGTTGAGAAGGGGCGCGGTGTTTAAATTGTTGAACCGGAAATGAGTTGGAAAGGAGTGGAACGAAAGCAGACAAGTGAAGACCAAAAGAGAAAGGCTTATGACTAAACACTACCCGGAACGAAGCCGAATCGATTCGAGTCGGTCAGTCGAACAAAGAAAGACTCAAGTTCGCGATCAAGTCGTTCGCTTCACTTTAATGCGGTTCGGAATTTTTTAGAAAGAAGTAAAGTTGTTCAATTGATCCATCAAGGAGAGAAGGGAGCAGGGGTATAAGTAGGGGCATCTTGAATGGGATGGCTTTTCTGGATGTCCCAGAAATGAGGCCTCCAACTCTATGTTATAGCCTTCATGCCCTCGATCCGACGGTCCTCATTCTCCCACTTGGCAAGCTGCTACTGTGAACAACAAAGTAAAGGATGCTTTCAGAAACCGTGACTCCTAGGAATCTTCCTTCTTTCTGTCCTATTGAGAGGATGATCCCTGGCTATCGCCTGTGGTGTTAGATTAGAAAGGTTACCACATGACGTTCCGAGGTTGGCCTAACCTAACTTGATGACACGCTTATAGAGTTTTCCGACCCGAAATGCTGCGTAAAGCGTCTTTCTTGCTCGGTGATCAGTCAATGAAGTCATTCTGGATCCCTGACTCGTCTCATTCTGGGCCTTTGGCCTGTTTGACATTGGGTCAAATCTGTCTGGGCATCGTCCCTTCTCTTGATCTACTTTGGTTACAACTCGATAGTGAGTATTGAGGGTCAAGTAAGGGATTGGGTTGAGAGGGGGTCACAGTCCTGCTCTATATACGAAATACTTAATCGCTAACGGCCGTATGGCATCTATCCATCCATGCTGAAGTTTTTGAGACTGAGGGCTTGGATCGAGGTCCCAGGTCATTTGGCCGAGAAAACGAACGGCCAGAAAGTTCCCCTTTGTCGGAGAGCAGGGGTAAAGATAGAAAGAGTGCCTTTCTAACCTAAAAAGAAAGGGCACGGAGGCCCTCCGCTATCTTTGGTGAGTATTGCGTGTCAAACGCTCGATTGGGTCGAGAACTGACCATTGCTCTTTATATATTTTTTTTACAACCAAAGATGCACAGAGAAAAATCACCCACCCGAACAACGTGGCTTATTCGCTCTCTTGGGAAGATGCTCAGCATGCAGCTCTACCGATTGCTATAAACCTAGAACGATATGCGGTTCGAAGAACCAGAGCCCCCGCTAAGCAAACTCTCATGTGAAAGGGGGGAAATCTCTAACACTTTATTCGAGTCTTGCTGTGCTCAAGACATATCTTTTCAACCGGAAGGAATAAAAACCTATAACGGTATCCATTTTGGAAGGAATGCTGTCACTAGATCCCGCACTCTCATCTGCTGCTACTGCCGCATCCGGCTTACTTCCTAGCCTCAGTTTTATGCCAACTCCATTCAAGCGTAAGGGACGTTCTGTCAATCGTAGCGCAAGGTGCTTCTTTTTCTCCATGTCATGACTACTAATTCTCAGTATTCAAAGCTCTATACCAAGTCATAATATAGTCCCCGGCGACACTGCAAAGATGCTAATCAATCTCTTCTCTTTCCTGCCTCGGGAGCATGCAAAGGAATCCCACGCACGATAGAAGAACTGGAAGCTAGCAAGACTAGGGTAGCAAGAGAGAGCCCACCCCTCCCCGAGGGGTGTGCTCCCCATCTACTAACTACGTGTCGTTCCGTCACTCCCTTGCTTGACAGTGAGGGAATCCTAAGTACGTCATTTCACCAAGCAGTCCTTCCTGCACTGAAAGGGGGAAGCATCCAATTCCATGCCTCCCTCCCTATGGAATGGAGTTGCCCTATTATTAACATTTTATGAAAGAAGTCCTTCTCTAACAAATCTACCAAGGAAAGATGCCACAAATCGGATTCTGTAACCTACTACCTTCGGGTTACTTTCCTTAATCCCAGAAGTGATGGAACTTTCTTCCCTTCCGAAAAGAGCTAAATCGACTGGGGATCTTAGCAGCATCGCTTATTCCTCCAACGTCTTCTTCTTCAACAATAGCAATACAATAGCATCGGAGTCGTTCACAAGAACTGCCTATTCTATTCCGAAACCTAGAAAGCGAGAAAGAGAAGTCCTTTAATTAAGCAGAAGTGATCAACGAAGACCTAAGAGCGGATGGCGAATCCTTTCTCTCTTGGCTTGGGTTTACCTATATTAAAGAGATGGGCCTTGAGCCTGATCTTTCTTCTTTATCGCCAGGGTAGGCCTTGACTTTTGCCGGGGACTTTGTTGCCGGGTCTCCTCCCCTACAACTCTTTCTCCAATAGCTCCTTTTCCTTTTCTTCTTCATGTGCACAAGCCCTTCTTATATATGCAACCACTTCTTGAACAACCTATTCCTATTCATGCGACAACAGCACATTTTATGCCATCTTCCTTATACTATTGATTAAACCAAGCGATTCGTGTTCCATAGCACTAGCTGCCTAAACTCAACAGCCAAGAACTGCTACCATGGCTTTCATAGCTTACTACTAGCTACTTAGCTACTAGGCTCGGAAGCAAACTCACTTGTTGAGCTAGGAGCGACCTTAAGGTATGAGGCTTATTCCCGTTAACAAACAAACTCCCGGCGGGAAGGCAAAGAAAGGTTTAAGAATTCCTCAATAAAGGACGAAAAAGCCAAGCGAACCCAGTCCTATACGCCGTAATGGATGAGACTATAGCTAATAGCAGAAGCTCAAGAACTCCATTTTCTCATACATATCAGACCATACAGACGATGAAGACGAAAGAGATATAACGTCTGGATCGTCTGATGCCTATGATTAGGAAGGAAGTCCAGACTTGCGTACTCATCCTATACGTCTATCTGCCGCATCACCTGATCTTGTACTAGCTAAGCTAATAGAAGAGGAATCACTCGAGCTCGAGTTAGGCGCCTGGACGAAGGTTGAAGAATGATTCTAGCTCAGCTGGCATCAGGATTTCATTTCACACTAGCCCAAAGGCAAAGATAAAGAACCCTTAATCAAACTAAGAGGCAACGAAGGTTTGGAACCCTCAACCAGGGGGAGAGCTATTCTTGTACATATACTCATCTGGATACCGAGCTACTAGACTAGAAGAGGAATGCCCCTATTTATGCATTTCTTGTTGCCTTTCCTTATGCCTTTAGTTTAGGCGGGAAGAGCGAACTAGTCTCTTACACAATTAGTAGGACACGGAGGAACAACCTATTTGACTTCTTTCTTCCGTCGTTGACCCATGATCAATGGCTGGACCATGCTCTTGCCTTTAGGCCCGCCCACTACCAACCTCTTAATGTCGGGATATCCGGGGTTGCCACCTAGCACCCGCTTCACTTCAGACAATATCTTCTACACAGCGGAAGCAGCAATGCATAGGATAATAGGTAGCAGCTCTCCTCCTTAGGATAGCGCACAATGGGGGCTCTGTCTATGATAGCACTTCCAAGGCACTTCGATGCACTCAACTTACTCAACTACCAGCCCATTAAGGAAAGGAATGTCAGTCCTAAACCTATAAGAGATATTCTTTCTTCTACTACACGCTTGGGGGATCCGATCAACCAAGGAAAAAGTAGTAATGTCATGTTGATGCCATCAGTTCTTGGTTCTTTGAATGAAATTCCAAAAGAGAGGGCCCCGGTAGAAAGATAGAAATCGTGTTCGGGCACCTACCCTAGGTAGGTCCTCTCTTCTCTATATACAAAATCCCCATACCTCTCCTTGTCTTCAGAGATAGGGAACTCCAAGCCCATCAACATACATTCGTTCAAACTTTCAACGAAAGATTTTCGTTTTGCTTCTGGCACTCTTTCAACATGCCTTTTTCTCTAGCTCATTTGGTCCATCTGCTCTATTGCTATAGCTTTTTGGGGTAGTTATTCATTCTTTCCAAAGAATAAAGAAAGTATAGCTTAGAGGCCCTTCGCGCTCTTGTTCTAGCTAGCTTTAGGGCCCCTCGTCCACAAGGATAGAAGAGAGAAAGAGCAGCCGAATGCACTGCCCCTTCCATCGCTAAAAGAGAAGAACGAAGCGATGGAAGATCGCTGAGTTAATGGGATGCTAGCGCTTTACTAATATCATATCAAGGTTAGGGGACTCTATCCATATCTAAAGAATCTGCCAAAGAGCCTTCTTCTAACTAGGAGAGTAAGCAAGCTACCGGAAGCGACTGGCTCCCCCTTTCAATTTACTATTCCTTCTTTTCGTTCTACTTAGGTGGAGCAATCCGAACTCTCGACAGAATATAAAAGAAGACCCAAGGCCTGTGTAGACACCTCAACGAACTCATGTGGACACTCCTCAGCCCGAGGACAATCTCTCAAATACACATGTTGATGTTGACCCGTTTTTCTTTTCTTTGCTGATTCCTCTCAATGAAATTTTCCATGTTGCACTAAGTTACTTACGGATGTATGCATGCGGTCCGGGAACACTTTGGGGTGAACACCCATCCGAACAAGTAGGGTCAATAGTTCAGCATTTAGGCCGTAACATTTAGCAACAAAAAAATATTTCACCCAACAAGTGCTCTCCGAACCAAGCTAGATAGTCTCCTATCACTAGGCTCACCAACCAACCTGGACTTTTGATTCTTATTATTCCTACCGGATATCAAA